TGGAATCGGAATAGTTCCCTTCATTCTTATACTACTACTACATTTGTATGAAATCAAACAAACCGGATTCAAATATTTTTTATTATTGATTCCTGCCCAAAAGAAAGAATTTGAGTAAAAGATCATATCTTTTTTTTATTTAATGAGTTTTTTTAATGAGTCTGTTTTTATGTTATTTCGTACTGTGCAATTCCTCTGTTTGTGGGATCGTTTTCTCACGAGAGGTAATGAAAAGAATTATAGAATGGATTGCTATCTATGCCTAGATCAAGGATAAATGGAAATTTTATTGATAAGACCTTTTCAATTGTAGCCAATATCTTATTACGAATAATTCCGACAACTTCAGGAGAAAAAGAGGCATTTACCTATTACAGAGATGGTGCGATTTGATTATTATTATTTTATTATTTTTCTTATCTTTTCTATTTTATTTACCGCCTTCAGTCTTAGAAGAAAGACACCTGATTCGGGATATAAAATAAAATAAAAGAAAGCTTTTGAAATAAATCTACGCTTTTTGAAGGTGAAGTTTGTAAAAAAAAAACAATTCCTTCTGTCGTGTATCCCCGATTAATGCAGCCTCAGATACTTCAATTGTCGATTCTAGTATTGAGCGGAAGGTTACACCTATCTATGGGTTATGTATTGCAGGTCAACCCTGCTCCAATTAGTACCAATAGGCGGCATAGGGGAAGAAGCACTACGCCTAGGAATCAACAACACAAAAACTTTGTTATAAATTCTCCCCTTTCCTTATCGAGATCGGAACTAAGAAGAATGGTTGGGCCAACAAACATCCATCTCGTTCGTATTTTTGATACCCGTATAACCATCGAAGACTGTTGAAGTGACGAATTCCTGGAAATTAAGGGGCGTGAGGGACAAAGAAATTGTTGAAGTTACCATTTTTTTTATCTAGTATCAACACGTTTGATGTTAAGAAAAGATCTTTTGCAGGAAGGTTGGCTAGAGATTTCTTGTAAAAACACTAGCCCCGTTCAGTCAATAAGGAGAATATTTCAATCTTTTTTGATTCCATCTATTATTCTCATTATGCACATAAGGGAGGAGCCGTATGAGGTGAAAATCTCACGTACGGTTCTGGAACGGAGATTCTTTGAATCGAACGACGACCGTAACGGATGTCGGCTCAATCCGAAGGAAATTATGCCGAAGCTTTACAGAATTATTATGAAGCTATGCGACTAGAAATTGATCCCTATGATCGAAGCTATATACTCTATAACATAGGCCTTATCCACACAAGTAACGGAGAACATACGAAAGCCTTGGAATATTATTTTCGGGCACTAGAACGAAACCCGTTCTTACCACAAGCTTTTAATAATATGGCTGTGATCTGTCATTACGTGCGACTATCTCCACTATAGAAAGAAAAAAGGAAAGAGAAAAGAGTGAATCCGCTATAAATACTAGAAAAAATGACTAGAAAAAGGCTTTCTACATATGCATCGTCCAAAAAACGATTTTTATCAGCTGTAGCAAAGAAAGGAACTTCATAGAAGTCGAAGTATGAAGAAATAGATATGCCTAGATACTTTATTCTATGGATAAAGGATCTAATTGATAGAGAAAGCACCGTAAAGATCAATTAGTGAGGTTTTGGGCCGATACAATAAGAACTGCTTACTTACTTATATTATATTATGATATAAGATTATGATATAAGATAAAAGTTAGGAATCAACTTATGTAATAAAGTTGATCCCCTAAGGGATTGAGCAGCGGTGTAGCATCAGATCCCAAAGATAGTAAGTCTTTTTTTCTTTATTATGAAGAAAAGTCTTTTTCGAAAATTCTATATTCATTTCTCTATGAAACCGAGATAGTTAACTTTCAGAAAATTCTAGCGAGAGTGGAAATACTTATGCTTTATTCTTTTGAAAGTGGGAGAAAAGATAAAACTAAAAAAAAATGATTAGTAATCAATATTCAAGTTTGAAACTCATGTAATTAACCTCTTTTAGTTAGTTAACCCGAGAAAAAATGGGACACCACAAGAATTGAATGCTGAGCCGTATGAGGTAGGAAACTCTCAAGTACGGTTCTAAGGGAAGGAATTGACCCACCTATTCCGACCGAGGGGAACAGGCCATTCGACAGGGCGATTCTGAAATTGCGGAGGCTTGGTTCGATCAAGCCGCTGAGTATTGGAAACAAGCTATAGCGCTTACGCCTGGTAATTATATTGAAGCGCAAAATTGGTTGAAGATCACGAAACGTTTCGAATAAGAGCACTCTTTCTTTTTATTTTTTATTTTTTTTTTATTTTTTTATAATTAATTGTTTGTTGGCCCCATCAGTCAAATAAAACGGATCGTTTTTGGGGAAAAAACAATCAAAGAATTTCATTATATCCTTTCCTTTCGAAGATCTTTTTCTATTTCCTCTGGTATTTTGTGGGTATAAACGATACGCAGATAGAGTAGAGAATATATATTTCTTTTTCTGTTCTGCTATTAAAACTAACTTTTGA